CGAAGCTTCTTTCGTAACTCCCGGAATTTCTTCGTAGTGACTCCGTTCCATGCCTCATTTCATAGGGAAGCCCAAAGTGGCTCTATTTCATTCTATTTCACTTCCTAGCACTTCCTATCATTTAATATCCATCCCTTTGGTCTTATTTACATAAGAGATGTCATTTATAGTCTATCTCTTTCTATATATGGAAAGTCAAGAAATTCTCATCGAAACATCGAGAAATTGTGCATATAGAAAACTCTAAAGAAAGAAAAAAAGGAGACCCATGCCATGATTTTCAAATCTTTTCTACCTTTTCTACTTAGTAGTCTAAGTTTCTCGATGAGGATAATTAATTCGGTCGTTGTGGTCGGACTCTATTATGGATTTCTGACCACATTCTCCATAGGTCCCTCTTAGATCTTCTTTCTTCAATCTTGGATTAGGGAAGAAGGAGATATTCGCGACTACTGGCGGTTTCATTATGGGGCAGCTCATGATCTTCATATCGATCTATTATCCACCTCTGCATCTATTCTTTCTTAGCTAAACGGGTGGAAGATCCATCCAATTTGGTTATATCATGGACTCGAAAAGCGGATCTGAATGTGACTGAAATGCACGATCTTCACAGGTATCACTTTTCACGATACCTAAAAGATGGAATAGCGATTTTCGAACCATTTCCTATACGAGAATGGTTTCCATTACTTTGAGAAATGGATTCTATATCAAACTATAGCTATTGCATTAAAGAAGAAAAGAAACTAATAGAAGTCGAAGACGCGGAATGGTAGTGAATAGAGAGAAAGATTCTTCTGATTTTCTTGTTCCTGAAAATATTCTATCTATCTCCTAGACGCCGTAGAGAATTGAGAATTTTCATGTCTTTCAATTCTCGTACTCGTAATTGGAAAGTTACGGAAGGAGGTCCATCATTTTGCAATGAAAACAACATAAAAAACTCTGGACAATTTCGAAATCAGGCCAAGCGTCTTAATACATATGCAAAAAAATTCATTATTGGCCCACCATTGATTAGAAGATTTAGCTTGTATGAATCGCTATTGGTTTGATACGAATAATGGCAGTCGTTTCAGTATGTTAAGGATACAGATGTATCCACAATTCATTTAGAGTTACTTAATAGCCTATTTCTTATACCATATCTCTATCCCGTGAAATTCTCGAGCCGAAAGATGGATGCATATGCTGTGTTTCATTTTGCTAAACGATATCAATTAAATGGTGTATCAATTCCATAAATTGGATATAGCAATAAATAAATCAGCAAAATTCTTTTATTTTAGATAGAAGAAATGTTTCTTCTATCTAAAATAAAAGAATGTACCCTTCTATCCAAATCCAATTTGCATCGATAAAATAAATCCAAATTCCAGTAGTAGATGAATAATTGCAAATTTTTGTGTGTACGAGATTAGAATAACTTCAAAATAACTGACATAATTTTGTATTTTTCCTGATCAGAAAAATACATGAAAAAGAAAGGAGGTAGAAAAATTTTGGGATTTATGGTTAAAGAAGAAAAAGAAGAAAACAGGGGTTCTGTTGAATTTCAAGTATTCAGTTTCACCAATAAGATACGGAGACTTGCTTCACATTTGGAATTACACAAAAAAGATTTTTCATCGGAAAGAGGTCTACGAAGACTTTTGGGAAAACGTCAACGTTTGCTGGCTTATTTGGCAAAGAAAAATAGAGTACGTTATAAGAAATTAATCAGTCAGTTGGATATTCGGGAGAAGTAATTTAATCGTTCGAATTTTTTTCTTATTTTATTAGTAGTCTTATAGTAGTCTTAGATTTTTCATTTTGATGAGCCTCGTTTTGAGGAATTCATGGAATAATCCATTTTCATGGAATAATGAATTAAGGAAGAAAGGATATGAGTCTACCGCTTACAAGAAAAGATCTCATGATAGTCAATATGGGCCCTCAGCACCCATCAATGCATGGTGTTCTTCGACTGATCGTTACTCTCGATGGTGAAGATGTTATTGATTGTGAACCCATATTAGGCTATTTACACAGAGGAATGGAAAAAATCGCGGAAAACCGAACTATTATACAATACTTACCTTATGTAACACGGTGGGATTATTTAGCTACTATGTTTACAGAAGCAATAACGGTAAATGCACCAGAATTCTTGGAGAATATTCAAATACCCCAAAGAGCCAGCTATATTAGGGTAATTATGTTAGAGTTGAGCCGTATAGCTTCTCACTTGTTATGGCTTGGACCTTTTATGGCGGATCTAGGCGCACAGACCCCTTTTTTCTATATTTTTAGAGAGAGAGAATTGATATATGATCTATTTGAAGCTGCTACAGGTATGCGAATGATGCATAATTACTTTCGCATCGGAGGGGTAGCCGCCGATCTACCTTATGGATGGGTCGATAAATGTTTAGATTTCTGTGATTATTTTTTACGAGGAGTTGTTGAATATCAACAACTTATTACACGGAATCCCGTTTTTTTAGAACGAGTTGAAGGAGTCGGTTTTATTAGCGGAGAAGAAGCAGTAAATTGGGGCTTATCGGGACCGATGTTACGAGCTTCTGGAATACAATGGGATCTTCGTAAAGTTGATCCTTATGAGTCTTACAACCAATTCGATTGGAAAGTCCAATGGCAAAAAGAAGGGGATTCATTAGCTCGCTATTTAGTACGAATGGGTGAAATGAGGGAATCCATCAAAATTATTCAACAGGCTGTAGAGAAAATTCCTGGAGGCCCTTATGAGAATTTAGAAGTCCGACGCTTTAAGAAAACAAAGAATTCCGAATGGAATGATTTTGAATATCGATTTCTTGGTAAAAAACCTTCGCCCAATTTTGAATTGTCAAAGCAAGAGCTTTATGTAAGAGTGGAAGCTCCAAAAGGTGAATTAGGAATTTATCTGGTAGGAGATGATAGTCTTTTCCCCTGGAGATGGAAAATTCGTCCACCCGGTTTTATTAATTTGCAAATTCTTCCTCAACTAGTTAAAAAAATGAAATTGGCTGATATCATGACGATATTAGGTAGTATAGATATCATTATGGGGGAAGTTGATCGTTGAAATGATAATAGATAGGGTAGAGATAGAAACTATCAATTCTTTTTCGAAATCGGAATTATTAAAAGAAGTCTATGGACTGATATGGATTCTACCCATTTTGACCCTCCTACTGGGAATCACAATAGAAGTACTCGTAATTGTGTGGTTAGAAAGAGAAATATCCGCATCGATACAACAACGTATTGGTCCTGAATATGCTGGCCCCCTGGGACTGCTTCAAGCTATAGCCGATGGAACTAAGCTACTTTTTAAGGAGGATATCCTGCCATCCCGAGGAGATATTCCTTTATTTAGCATTGGACCTTCTATAGCGGTCATATCAATTTTATTAAGTTTTTTAGTTATCCCTTTGGGATATCGTTTTGTTTTAGCCGATCTTAGTATTGGTGTTTTTTTATGGATTGCCATTTCAAGTATTGCTCCTATTGGTCTTCTTATGGCAGGATATAGCTCAAATAATAAATATTCTTTTTCAGGCGGTCTACGAGCTGCTGCTCAATCTATTAGTTATGAAATACCATTAACTTTTTGTGTGCTAGCAATATCTCTACGTGTGATTCGTTAAAATAGGATCTTTTTCCTCCAAAATCCATTGAATATTTATCTTCCTTTTCTTATTCTGTATTCGGGTTGGTAAGTTAAACTAGATAGCTATATGAGTGAAACAAAACAGCTTATTAATTTGTAGTAAAAAGAAAAAATCTCATTTCCTACGTACAAGAAAAAAGTTGAAGTAAACATAAGTAGTGTAAACTCTTTACCCCAAGGTTGAGATTTTTTGATTAGTCATCATATCTTGAAGCGGGCAAGAATAAAGGATTCGCGATATGGAATTCCATTACTAGAATATTCCGAGTTATTACTATAACTTAGAATCATAAGGGGAATCCATCAAAAATTAGTGAGGGGTTAGGAACACTAAAGTACATAAAGGATTAGTAATGAGGGAATCTAAGGCATTAGAGATTTTTCCTCATAAAAGGAATCATAATAAGGACTTGAAATTGGTGGAAATGATCAAGTAGTACTTTCTTCGGATTCCGATCCAGAGTATGTTCCCTTTCACTTGTTAAAGAAATGGCTATCAAGAACGAATTAATCCTTTATTCCTTTTTTCTTTTTAAGTACCCTTCCCCGGGGAAAGAAGAATAGGACAAAAGATATGGAATGCAATACAAAAAAAAGATATTTATTTATTCTTTCCTTCCTCTATTCATATTAATACAGAATTCCTCATGAATTAATCCCTAATTCTTTTCATTTATTAATTGCTATAACGAGTGTTTTATTCCAAGATTAAGTTATTACTGAACAAAGAAAAATTTTCATTATATTATAAAGGACGAGATCAATTCGGAAGCGCTTTTTCTTATTCTAGCAGACGGAATTCCTTTGGTCTAATTTAGGACTTTCCAATCGATTTTATCTTACCTAATTCTATCTATGCCCAGGGGGATAATACCGAAACGAAACAACCCTTTCCTTTTTTCTGATCATAGAGAAGCCGTATGAAGCTAAGGTTTCATGTACGGTTTTGGAATAGCGGTGGGAACTGTGATGTTATCATCGACTATGATTATCTAACAGTTCAAGTACAGTTGATATAGTTGAAGCACAGTCAAAATATGGTTTTTTTGGATGGAATCTTTGGCGTCAGCCTATAGGTTTTCTGGTTTTTCTAATTTCTTCTTTGGCAGAATGTGAAAGATTACCCTTTGATTTACCAGAAGCAGAGGAAGAATTAGTAGCAGGTTATCAAACCGAATATTCCGGTATCAAATATGGTTTATTTTATCTTGTTTCTTACCTAAATTTATTAGTTTCCTCTTTATTTGTAACAGTTCTCTACTTAGGCGGGTGGAATTTCTCTATTCCCTATATATCCTTTTTTGAATTTTTCCAAATGAATAAAATGGTTGGAATTTTGGAAATGACAATGGGTATCTTTATTACATTAACTAAAGCTTATTTATTTCTCTTCATTTCTATCACAATAAGATGGACTTTACCCAGGATGAGAATGGATCAGTTATTAAATCTTGGATGGAAATTTCTTTTACCTATTTCCCTGGGCAATCTCTTATTAACAACTTCTTCCCAACTTGTTTCACTATAAATAAGATAATACAATAACAGTAAGAATATTTTCAACACAAAAGTTCTCTCAAACAAGAGAAAGAAACATACCTTTTTCATAGATATTTAGAATATGTTCCCTATGGTAACTGGGTTCATGAGTTATGGTCAACAAACAATACGCGCTGCAAGGTACATTGGTCAAAGTTTCATAATTACCTTATCCCACACAAATCGTTTACCTATAACGATTCACTACCCTTATGAAAAATCAATTACATCGGAGCGTTTCCGGGGGCGAATCCACTTTGAATTTGATAAATGTATTGCTTGTGAAGTATGTGTTCGCGTATGCCCGATAGATCTACCCCTTGTGGATTGGAGATTTGAAAAGGATATTAAAAGGAAACAATTGCTTAATTATAGTATTGATTTCGGAGTTTGTATATTTTGTGGTAATTGTGTTGAGTACTGCCCGACAAGCTGTTTATCAATGACTGAAGAATATGAACTTTCTACTTATGATCGTCATGAATTGAATTACAATCAAATTGCTTTGAGTCGGTTACCAATCTCCATAATGGGAGATTACACAATTCAAACAATTAGGAATTCGACTCAAAGTAAAATAGACGAAGAAAAATCTTGGAATTCAAGAACGGTTACTAATTATTAGTTACTAGGATTTTTCTAACAAAAAAGAAAAATCCAATAGTTTTTTATTAACTATAAAGAAAAACGAATAACTACTGCTTATTGCAAATTATTCCTGATTTAAAATGAGAGTAGATTTTCGTGATGTGATTTCTAACTATACAACTTATATACAAAAAAATATCCTAATCCCTTTTTCCTTCCTTGAATCTTTTAGTTTTAGTCAGTTCATGAAAAATTTTATACTATTAATTTCTTCTTATCCATAATGGATTTACCTGGACCAATACATGAGATTCTTGTGCTATTTGGGGGATTTGTTCTTCTACTAGGAGGTCTAGGAGTAGTATTACTTACCAACCCAATTTATTCTGCCTTTTCGCTGGGATTAGTTCTTGTTTGTATATCCTTATTCTATATTTTATTGAATTCCTACTTTGTAGCTGTCGCACAACTTCTTATTTATGTGGGAGCTATAAATGTTTTGATCATATTTGCCGTAATGTTCGTAAATGGCTCAGAATGGTCTAAAAATAAGAATTATTGGACTATTGGAGATGGGTTCACTTCACTCGTTTGTATAACTATTCTTTTTTCACTAATGACTACTATCCCAGATACGTCATGGTATGGAATTCTTTGGACTACAAGATCAAACCAAATAGTAGAACAGGGTCTCATAAATAACGTTCAACAAATTGGGATTCATTTAGCAACTGATTTTTATCTTCCGTTTGAACTCATTTCCATAATTCTTCTAGTTTCTTTAATAGGTGCAATTACTATGGCTCGGCAATAAGAAATACTTAGAATTAGTCAAAATTCTTAGAATTTCAAATCGAAAATAAATAACTAAAGAATCACAATTTTGATTTAGTAAAACCCATCTACTGCCAACAAATACCTTCTTTTCTCTTTTGTTGTGTAACTGTTCTATTCTAATTAATGGAATCGGTTCAATTCTTGTCCTCATATTGAAATGAATCGAGATTGATAAGGAGTTAGTTAATGATGTTTGAGCATGTACTTTTTTTTAGTGTCTATTTATTTTCGATTGGTATCTATGGATTGATCACAAGCCGAAACATGGTTAGAGCTCTAATATGTCTTGAACTTATACTGAATTCAATTAATCTAAATCTCGTAACATTTTCTGATCTATTTGATAGTCGCCAATTAAAAGGAGACATTTTCGCAATTTTTGTTATAGCCCTTGCGGCTGCTGAAGCAGCTATTGGACTATCCATTCTTTCTTCCATCCATCGTAACAAGAAATCAACTCGTATCAATCAATCTAATTTTTTGAATAATTAGACATAAAATCCTCTAAACAAAGGCGCACATATAATAATAATATCAAATATTAAGATGAATAGAAATCGAATACTATTTTCTTATTATTTTATAATATCTATTTTTTGATTAGGTTATTACATAGTATTCTTTTTTACTTATTGAATTTTTGCAATTCATTGATATTGCAATTTGAATATTGCAATAATTTATATTGAAAAGACGATAGCCAATAAATTGGCTAATTCGAATTCGTATGTACAATTCGTATAATTATGATTGTTGAAGCCAAAAATTCAAGTCTCTTGGCTCTTTTCACGCTTTCTCACAAACGGATTAAGAAATATATTGCATTATTTTATTTATTTATTTGTTGAAGTTTGGATAAACCATTGCTTCGTCTGGTGTCTACAATACATATGACTCATATAGTACTAATTTCATTTTTACCAGATCGAAAATTTTTATGTTGAAAAGGAAAATTTATAGATCCAATGTCACATTCCGTAAAAATTTATGATACATGTATAGGATGCACTCAATGTGTACGAGCTTGTCCAACAGATGTATTAGAAATGATACCCTGGGATGGGTGTAAAGCCAAGCAAATTGCTTCCGCGCCGAGAACCGAAGATTGTGTGGGTTGTAAGAGATGCGAATCTGCCTGCCCAACAGATTTTTTAAGTGTCCGCGTTTATTTAGGGCCTGAAACAACCCGCAGCATGGCTCTATCTTATTGATACGTTACAAAAAACTCCACTTGAATCGTCTGATTCCTCTTTACCGAGGAAGCCTGTGCTCGCTTATTTCGAGCACGGGCTTTTCTGGTCAAAACATATCTTCTCTTTATCACTTTATCATGAGTTATTTTCCTTGGTTAACAATACTTGTTGTTTTGCCGATATTTGCAGGTTCATTAATTTTCTTTTTACCTCATAGGGGAAACAAAATCGTTAGGTGGTATACTATATCTATTTGTTTATTAGAATTCCTTCTAATGACTTATGCATTCTGTTATCATTTCCAATTGGAGGATCCCTTAATCCAATTAAAGGAGGATTCTAAATGGATAGATGTCTTTGATTTCCACTGGAGATTGGGAATCGATGGACTTTCATTAGGATCTATTTTATTGACAGGATTTATCACTACTTTAGCTACTTTAGCAGCTTGGCCAGTTACCCGGAATTCGCGATTATTCTATTTCCTGATGCTAGCAATGTATAGTGGTCAAATAGGATTATTTTCTTCGCGAGACCTTTTACTTTTTTTTATCATGTGGGAGTTAGAATTAATTCCTGTTTACTTACTTTTATCCATGTGGGGGGGAAAGAGGCGTCTGTATTCAGCTACAAAATTTATTTTGTATACTGCAGGCGGTTCCATTTTTTTCTTAATCGGAGTTCTAGGTATGGGCTTATATGGTTCCAACGAACCAAGATTAGATTTGGAAAGATTAATTAATCGATCATACCCTGCAACATTGGAAATACTATTTTATTTTGGCTTCCTTATTGCTTATGCTGTCAAATTGCCGATTATACCCCTACATACGTGGTTACCAGATACCCATGGGGAAGCGCATTACAGTACATGTATGCTTTTAGCGGGAATCCTATTAAAGATGGGAGCATACGGATTGATTCGGATCAATATGGAATTGTTACCTCATGCCCATTATCTATTTTCCCCCTGGTTGGTAATAATAGGAGCGATGCAAATAATCTATGCAGCTTCAACTTCTCTTGGTCAACGAAATTTCAAAAAAAGAATAGCCTACTCCTCCGTATCTCACATGGGTTTCATAATTATAGGAATTGGTTCCATAACCAACATTGGACTCAATGGAGCTATTTTACAAATACTATCCCATGGATTTATTGGTGCTACACTTTTTTTCTTGGCGGGAACGGCTTGTGATAGAATGCGTCTTGTTTATCTCGAAGAACTGGGGGGGATATCTATCCCAATGCCGAAAATTTTTACCATGTTTAGTAGCTTTTCAATGGCTTCTCTTGCCTTACCAGGAATGAGCGGTTTTGTTGCAGAATTAGTAGTATTTTTTGGACTAATTACTAGTCCAAAATTTCTGTTAATACCAAAAATGCTAATTACTTTTGTAATGGCAATTGGAATGATATTAACTCCTATTTTTTTATTATCTATGTTACGCCAGATGTTCTATGGATACAAGCTATTTCATGTTCCAAACGCAAATTTGGTGGATTCTGGACCACGAGAACTCTTTCTTTTAATCTGTATCTTTTTACCAGTAATAGGAATTGGTATTTATCCAGATTTTGTTCTCTCGCTATCGGTTGACAAGGTAGAGGCTCTCTTATCCAATTATTATCCTAAATAATTTTTTTTTTACTAGTCCGCTCTATATTCCATAGTGGAAAAACCAAATAATTCAGAAAAAAGTAAAAAAGTCTAATTAGATCTATCTCGAATTTTTGAGAACCCTTTGAGAAGGCGTTCAAGGGTTCTCAAATCAAACAAAAATGGAAAAACTTGCATTTCACGAAGGTTTTATGTTATGTAATCATTTAGATGGTAATGTAAATGCACCATAACTATGTAAACCTATTCCTAATAGATTGATACCAAAATAGCAGATCCAAATTATAAGAAATCCTATCGAAGCTACAAGTGCGGAATTCGTACCCTTCCAATTTGGATTTGTTCTACTATGTAAATAAATTGCGAATATGGTCCAAGTAATAAATGCCCAAGTTTCCTTAGGATCCCAATTCCAATAGGATCCCCACGCCTCATTAGCCCATACTGCTCCACAAAGAATACCTATGGTTAAAAGGGTAAACCCTAGGCTAATGACACGATAACTCCAAGAATCCAAACGCTCAATTAATTGATATTTGTAATAATTTGGAAATGAAGGAAAAGAGGTGTTTTTTAAAGCACTTCTTTTTACATAGAAATATTCAATCTCACTAAACTCACTAAAGAAAAATGTTTTATTTAAAACATTTTTTTTCTTTTCTAAAAAGAAATTGAAATTCTTTCGAAATTTAATGATTAGAAGAGCGGCGGATAATAAGGATCCGCACAAAAGAGTTGCATAGCTTAGTAACATCATACTGACATGCATCATTAACCACTGAGATTGTAGAGCAGGTACTAGTATTGTGGATTGATGCATTTCAGTTAAAAGACCCGACGTGGCAAAGCCTTGCGTTAAAATAGTACTTGGCGTAGTTATTGTGCTTAAATCATTTTTAGAGTTCTGTATCTTAGGAATCGTATGAAGAATATACAGAGCCCATGAAAGGAAGATCAATGACTCATATAAATTACTTAATGGAAAATGTCCCGAAGAAGCCCAACGAGAAACTAAGAATCCTGTTATAGAGAAAAAAGTAGCTATCATTCCTTTTTCTGACGAATCACGTAATCCCCCAAGTTCACGAACTAATAAGGTTATCAAATGAATTGTAATCACAATTGAAATGGTTGAGAAAGAGATATGAGTTAGTATATGTTCTAAAGTTGCAAATAGCATAAGGAGAAGGTCCCATTACAAAATTGGAAATTTCGAATTGAATCCATTTTCTAATCTATTGTATTCTTTTTTGAGAATGCCGCCACTCGGACTCGAACCGAGATGCTTGAGCACTGCTTCCTAAGAGCAGCGTGTCTACCAATTTCACCATGGCGGCTAACTTTAAATAATAGGGAAGTTAAAAGAATAATAGTTATTTTCTCGCAAATCGTCGAGATTGGGAGAGTCCATAGAATTTAGGAACATTAGAATCTTCATTAAAATGGACTTCGTTTGGTAGTATCATTGGGGATTTTTTTAACAATAAACTCTTGCTTTGCCCAATAGAAACAAAGCTTGAAAGAGTTGGAACTGTTTTTTCTCAGTTGCAATATAGAACTCATTTTTTTTCTAATTAGTTTCTCATTGAAATAAAAAAAAATCTTTCAATCTATCCATTAGAATTTCTATAATTTCATCATTAAATACAAAGAATTTTGGATTTTAGCAAAATTTCTAGAATGAAAGCCTTTATGCCCTTATTAATATGATTTACCAAGCCTAAACCTATTTTTTTGTGGATTTTTGATAAGATAGGTAGAAGTTGTAAGTCCTATTGCAAGAATACTCTACTTTTCATAATAGAATCCTCATAATAAAATATGAGGATTCTATTATGAAAAGTTCGTTGATAGGAAAAGAATACTTAGGACACAGTATACCAAAAAAGGACACAGTATACCAAAAACTTTTGTTCTATATATCAGAGGGGTTAGTTCTAAGAATATTGTACCGAGGAATTCGACACATAAAAGTACATTCATTAATTAATCCGAATTATTCATATTAAATAATTGGAATTTCTTTGGGTTGGGATAGGTCAATTCAGATTATTCCAAAACCAGATTATTTGTTTGTTTGTTGCCCAGAAAAACCCTTTGGTTTTGGATGCTCGCTGCCGCTGGAAAATGATCTTGATTTTGCTAAAGAATAAGATTGTACTATGGAAAAATAAGTCTTTTTCTTCCAAAGATTTTTACGAATACGCTTTTTTGACATCGAAGTACGTTTTTTTGGAACTGCCATTCAAAAAGGAGATTACTTTTTTCTAGTTGTATGTGAAAGACATCTATTGCCGCAAATCAATTCTTCTTTCTGTTTTTTCTTAGTATTTATACTTAGATACTGAACTGAAATTCTGAATTCTTTTTTACTTTATTTTCTCTAATGCGGATAAGACAAGAATTTTTTAGCATATTTTTCATATATATTTTATACTTTGTTTTAATAATATAGAATATATACAAAGGTTTTCTATTTAAATCAATTTATATATTAAGTATACTCCATATATAGATCTACGGCCTATCCCCCATATAAGATGGGGGGATAAAAGGAAGGGAAAATTCAAATAGTTAATTAAGTTCAGAATGGTATTCCATAATGGAATTCCAATCAAAACAAAAAAAAAATACTTAGTCTCTTAAACAAGACATTCTAAAACTTAGGTAATTCTAGTCATTAGGATTTCAGTTCTATATGAAGTAAGGAATATTCGATAATTTCCTATAAACATAGGTTTTCGTTGGAATTCAATCAATCAGTTACGAAACATGAGAGCTGCTTCATCTTCATTTTAATAGAAAGAAATACAAAAATGAATAGAAAGTAAAATGATTCAATCCTTTTTTGTATTTTAACAAATATCCTTCTTTAGGTAATAACTAGGTAACAAAGTTAGTTAATTAACTTTTTGAATTTAACCAAGTAAACCCATTCTGAATTTTTGATTATTTCAATGAGAGAAATTTGGAAAAATTCAGAATTCCAGTATTTTGTCTTATTCTTATTTTTTTGAATTCCTTCAGAAAGAGATAAGAATTGGTTTGGTGAATCGGAAACAATTTTATTTTTTAGAAAAATTTCAAGTAAAAATTGCAATTTCTTTTCTTATGGAACATACATATCAATATGCATGGGTAATCCCTCTTCTCCCACTTCCAGTTATTATGTCAATGGGGTTTGGACTTATTCTTATTCCGACAGCAACAAAAAATCTTCGTCGCATATGGGCTTTTCCTTGTGTTTTACTCTTAAGTATAGCTATGGTATTCTCAGTTCACCTATCTATTCAACAAATAAATGGAAGTTCTATCTATCAATATCTATGGTCTTGGACCGTCAATAATGATTTTTCCTTAGAATTTGGATACTTGATCGACCCGCTTACTTCTATTATGTTAATACTAATTACTACTGTAGGAATCCTCGTTCTTATTTATAGTGACGATTATATGTCTCACGATGAAGGATATTTGAGATTTTTTGTTTATATAAGTTTTTTCAATACTTCCATGTTGGGATTGGTTACTAGTTCCAATTTGATACAAATTTATTTTTTTTGGGAACTTGTGGGAATGTGTTCCTATTTATTGATAGGCTTTTGGTTTACACGGCCAATTGCAGCGAGTGCTTGTCAAAAAGCTTTTGTAACTAATCGTGTAGGGGATTTTGGTCTGTTATTAGGAATTTTAGGTTTTTTTTGGATAACAGGTAGTTTAGAGTTTCGGGATTTGTTCAAAATAGCTAATAACTGGATTCCTAATAATGGGATTAATTCCTTACTTACTACTTTGTGTGCTTTTTTATTATTCCTTGGTGCAGTTGCGAAATCTGCACAATTCCCTCTTCACGTATGGTTACCCGATGCTATGGAAGGACCCACTCCCATTTCGGCTCTTATACACGCAGCAACTATGGTTGCTGCGGGGATTTTTCTTCTAGCTCGACTTCTTCCTCTTTTCATATCCCTACCTTTAATAATGAGTTTCATTTCTTTAGTAGGTACAATAACACTCTTCTTAGGAGCTACTTTAGCTCTTGCTCAGAGAGATATTAAAAGAAGCTTAGCCTATTCTACAATGTCTCAATTGGGTTATATGATGTTAGCTCTAGGTATAGGTTCTTATCAAGCTGCTTTATTCCATTTGATCACTCATGCTTATTCGAAAGCTTTATTGTTCTTGGGATCCGGATCCATTATTCATTCAATGGAACCTCTTGTTGGATATTCACCAGATAAAAGTCAGAATATGGTTCTTATGGGTGGTTTAAGAAAATACGTTCCAATTACAAGAACTACTTTTTTATGGGGTACGCTTTCTCTTTGTGGTATTCCACCTCTTGCTTGCTTCTGGTCCAAAGATGAAATCCTTAGTAATAGTTGGTTGTATTCACCCTTTTTTGGAATAATAGCCTCTTTTACTGCAGGATTAACTGCGTTTTATATGTTTCGGATATATTTACTTACTTTTGATGGGTACCTGCGTGTTCATTTTCAAAATTACAGTAGCACTAAAGAGGGTTCGTTGTATTCAATATCCTTATGGGGAAAAAGGATACCCAAAGGAGTGAATAGAGATTTCATTTTATCAACAACGAAGAGTGCAGTTTCTTTTTTTTCACAAAATATATCCAAAATTCATGGTAATACAAGAAATAGGATAGGGTCCTTTAGTACTTCCTTTGGGGCTAAAAACACTTTTGTCTATCCTCATGAAACGGGAAATACTATGCTATTCCCTCTTTTTATATTACTGCTTTTTACTTTGTTCATTGGATCCATAGGAATCCATTTTGATAATGGAGTAATGGATAATGGAATAGCGGAGTTAACCATATTATCAAAGTGGTTAACTCCCTCAATAAACTTTTTCCAGGAAAGTTCTAATTCTTCCATAAATTCATATGAATTTATCACTAATGCAATTTCTTCTGTAAGTCTAGCTATGTTTGGTCTATCCATAGCATATATCTTCTATGGATCCGCTTATTCCTTTTTTCAGAATTTGGATTTAATAAATTCTCTTGTAAAAGAGAGTCCGAAAAAGTTTTTTTCGGATCAAGTAAAAAAAAAGATATACAGTTGGTCATATAATCGTGGTTATATAGATATTTTCTATACTAGGGTCTTTACCCTGGGTATAAGAGGATTAACTGAACTAACGCAGTTTTTCGATAAGGGTGTCATTGATGGAATTACCAATGGAGTAGGTCTTGCTGGTTTTTGTATAGGAGAAGAAATTAAATATGTAGGGGGAGGGCGAATATCGTCTTATTTATTCTATTTTTTATGTTATGTATCCGTGTTCTTATTCTTTTTTCTTTCTTAACTTAAGGAATTCCCCCGTCTCCTGCCTAAAGAGCCCCCTTATTCCCCTTCCTATCTTCTTCCCCCATCTCTCCCCCTTTTCTACCATCTCTCTCTTTTTCTTTTTTCTATATCTCTCTCTTTTTCTTTTTTCTATCTCCCTTTTCTATCTCCCTCATTGTATAATAGTTCGGTTTTCCGCGATTTTTTCCATTCCTCTGTGTAAATAGCCTAATATGGGTTCACAATCAATAA